GTTTCGAAATCGAACAACCCCTTACTGTCGTGTATCTCCGATTAATGCAGCCCCAGATGCTTCAATTGTCGATTCTAGTATTGAGCGAAAGGTTACACCACCACCTACTAGGTAGGTTCTATATTATATATATTTATTACAGGTCAATCCTATTCCATACCACTAGGCGGCATAAGGGAAGAAGCACTACACCTAGGAATCAACAACATGAACACTTTGTTAGAAACTTTTCCCTTCCTTAATAACAGGATCCGGATTAACAAAACAAAAATGGTTGTGATAACAAATATCCATCTCGTTTGTACTTTTGGTACCTGTATAACCATCGAAGACTGTTGAAGTGACTAATTCCGCGAAATTTGGTAGGAGGCGTTGAGGACAAAGAAATTGTTGGGGTTACCCTTTCATTTTTATTTAGATCTAGTATAAATTCTCAATACGCTTAATGTTAAGAAAGGGTCCCCTGCAGGAAGGTTGGCTAGAAATTTATTGTAAAAACATTAGCCCCGCTCGGTTTATAATGAGAATATTTCAATCGTTTTTTTTATTCCCTGTATTATTTCTCATTATGAACATAAAGGAGGAGCCGTATGAGATAAAAATCTCACGTATGGTTCTGGAACGGATATTTATCGAATAATGAAGACCGTAACGGATGTCAGCGCAATCCGAAGGAAATTATGCGGAAGCTTTACAAAATTATTATGAAGCTATGCGACTTGAAATTGATCCCTATGATCGAAGTTATATACTCTATAATACAGGCCTTATCCACACAAGTAATGGGGAACATACAAAAGCTTTGGAATATAATTTTCGAGCACTCGAACGAAACCCATTTTTACCACAAGCTTTTAATAATATGGCCGTGATCTGTCATTACGTGCGACTATCTCCACTATAGAAAAAAAAGTAAAAAGCAAATCAGATAGTAAATACTAGAAACAAAACAAATTATAGGCTTTCTACATATGTATCGTCCAAAAAACGATTTTTATCAGCTGTAGCAAAGAAAAAAATTTCATAGAAATTGAATTATGAAGACATAGATATGCCTATATACTTTATTCTATGGATAGCGGTAAAGGATCTAATTGATAGACAAAGCGCCATAAAGATAAATTAGTACGTTTTTAGCTAATTATAAATTAAATGAATTATATATATAATTCATTTAATATAGAATAAAAACTGCTTACTTATGTCATGCTATGAGATAATGGTTAGGAATCGACTTATGTAATAAAGTCAATCCACTAAGAAGGGTATTGAGCAGCGGCGTAGGATCTGATCCCAAAGAAAGAGAGTCAGTCTTTCTGAAGGAAAGTCTTTTTCAATAATTCTATATAAATTTATATGTGAAACCGAGATAGGTACCTTTCTTAAAATTATAAAGAGAGATGCCTCTACTTTATACTTTCTTGAGGGTGGGATAAAAGATAAAACTTATGATCAAAATAAAAAGAAAAGTTTGAAACTTATGGAACGTATTATTTTTTGGTTAACCCAATAAAAAGTGGGATCGATCTCTGAGAAATAAAATTTCATTTTAGTTATTTATAGTTCTAGAGGGTAGATAAAAATGAAAATGGGACAATTGACCGACGAGCCGTATGAGGTGAAACTCTCAAGTACGGTTCTAAGGGAAGGAATTAACTTACCTATTTCGACCGGGGAGAACAGGCCATTCGGCAGGGAGATTCTGAAATTGCGGAAGCTTGGTTCAATCAAGCCGCTGAATATTGGAAACAAGCGATAGCGCTTACTCCAGGTAATTATATTGAAGCGCAGAATTGGTTGAAGATCACGAGGCGTTTCGAATAAAAATCGAAAAAAAAAGAAAGCTTTTGATCCCTTTGACCCCATACAGTCAAAGAGGCAAAGAAAAACAGAATATAACGAATAAAATAGATCATTCTTCTGCGAAGGGCCAATCAAATAATTTGATTATATCACTTCTAATTCTAATCTAAGATCATTACATTTCGTAAAAAGAAACGCTACACAATAGTAATAGTATAGTTAAGAATTTAAAAAATAGAGTTTCCTATTTAATTAGAATTAATATTTATTTCAAAAAATATTAATTCTAATTAAATATAAATAGAAGTAAAGTAATATGTTCTATGTAAAACATGAAATAGCTCCATCTAGTAGCTTCTAATTATGAATAAATTAGATTGAACAAACAAAAAAAAGTTTTTGCATCAATCCGAAAATAAGGGGTTTTCTAATATTCAAAAGGAAATGGGTCCGTTAGGCGCCATATAGCTATGTCATAATATATTCGAACACTTGCCCTGAATAAACTTCCAGATCATAATTGGTCTAGTGAATAACTAAATCAAAAATAGATAAATGTCGAAGGTAAATGAAAATAAACGAATTCGAAATATCGATCATAACTGTTGGCAAGTCTCGTTATATGTTATGTGTTGTACGGAAAGAGGAGGACTCAATGATTATTCGTTCGCCGGAACCAGAAGTTAAAATTTTGGTA